AAGATTCATATTATTCATATTCATAAATAAAATGAATAAAAAAAAAGATTCAATTAAATATATTAAACATAAATGTTATGTGAAAATGGAAATATTAAATTAATATAATCAAAGAAGGGGTCTGGCTCATTTTTTCTCTTTTTTTTTCTTAGTGATTTAGAATATAGTCAGTAGTCAGATGTAGTAGAATATCTAGGGATTTCCATCTCATTATGGTATATGCTACTCGGTTGACGTTGGTGTATTCTTTTGATTAAGATCTGCTGGATAGAGGGTCATTGTTTCTATTGATTCGATACGGATACAGAAACAGAATGCATCGACCAATTCCATTCTCTCTCCTTGTCCCAGATTTATACTTAATTGATTTTATTCAATCCGTTGAATTGTGAGGAACCCATGAGTTGTTATATATTAAGGGTTCCTATACCCAAATTAGAAACTTTGGGCCTGTACTACCCCGACCTTACTTACCCCCAGAAACAATCGGGTTATTTAATTGAATTCGAGTTAGAATTCTTGAAAGAGCATTCCATTTCGGACCCATTTCCAGGACTAAAGATCGTCATTTGGAATGACTCGAAATGCTTGTTAATGTAATAACATCTAGTAAGACCAACCAACGGGTTAGGCTTCGTGACAATAAAAAGGTTGTTTCTTTTGAAGCAAACCTGCATAATGGGGCATAGTGCAGTGGTATAATCGGCGGAATCGTAAATGATCTACAGAAGATACGTCTAATGGAATGGAATCACGTGTTGTCGAACGATTCGATTCGGCAGACGACCAAATCTCCAAACCAACTCATAAAAATAGAAGAGGGCGCAAACATTGATACATTTAGGACCAATTTTATTATCTCCGAAACAATGAATTGGGGTTGTTGTTCCACCAAAAAGCGATGAGTTGGGGGATTCGTAACTCATCCAATCCAAGTTCAAATGGCTCCTAATCTTCTTGCATAAAGTCTGATCGGTAGAATTGGAATGGAATGATGAGCAATTGGATTGGAGTAGATTGGAATACAAAAAAAAATAAGTATTGTACAGAAACAGAAAAAGGACTACTTGTTTTTTTTGTGGTTATACGAAGAAAAGCCTATTTTACAATGTTTCCAATGAAACTTACCAAAGAGCTTCATTTTGGAAACTCCACCTTTTCCAAAAATACAAGAACAAGAATAGGTACTAGATCCATGTGACTTACTATTCGATTTGATTTGGTTGGGTCAGGTTGGAGTTTTTAGCCAGACTCATGTTATGATTTTGACTTCATAAATTGACTTGGGTATACCAAAGCAAAGGTGTATCACTAAATCTTAGATCATGGACAAGAAAAGAGGAAAAAGGCGTATGTCATTCACACACGAAGATTAATGAAGAAGAATGAGTTTGTTTCTACAAGATTTGAAAACACCGATCCGATTGGATCCATTGGAATAAATTCTTGTTTTCATTTTCATGCCCGACGGATCGATTTCTGTAAGCATGTGAGAATGATTCCATTTCTATGGGCCAATCAACCGGCCAGGCCAGCTACAAGCACTAATTAGGAAATGAAAACTATACAAAAATGTATAGGGCTATACGGACTCGAACCGTAGACCTTCTCGGTAAAACAGATCAAACTTATTATTGTCGAAATGATTTGAACTGTTTCAAAGACCCAACATGCATTTTTTTTTGCATTGGGCTCTTTCATTAACTGATATAAAGATCAGCTAGTCCACCATATTTTTTCTTGACAGGAAGATAACGAGATGGCTCCATGTGCTCTGATTCATTATTTGTATTCTGATCCAGGAGCAATACCAAAGTGTTTCAAAGAAGGGGTACCTTGACGTAGGTATGCCTCCGGCCTAGATCAACCTAAGTTAAATGGAGTCTCTATCGCTCCGCTCCAAGAGTAAAATATGATACTTCATACACCTTAAAGTTCATAGGACGAAAAGAGGTTATTTTGAGGTCCTTATACCCATCTCATTATGCCTAGCATTGAATGAACCGGTATTTACCTTATCAATTATCAAATCAATGATGGGTTCTATTTGGCACCTGAATCGGAACAAAATACTTGTCAGGCTATTGTTCTCTTGTTTCCTCGAATCCATAGAGTAAGACATCAATTTCTCAATAAGATCAATTCTGTTGATTGCATGATGGACTTCCCTGAAAAAGCATTGGCGCGCGTGTAAACGAGGTGCTCTACCTAACTGAGCTATAGCCCTTGCTCATAGATATCTTAACATCTAGAGAATTTGTTGTCAAGATGGGTATTCCATAACCCCCCAAGGATTAGTATTGCTTAGAAGACATATTCCTTCTATAATCTCCCATGTAATGGGTTCTATTTTTTTTTTTCTTTGTGATGATAAATAACCTACTTAACCCAGTGGTTAGAGTATTGCTTTCATACGGCGGGAGTCATTGGTTCAAATCCAATAGTAGGTAGAACTTATTAGATACCATTGACTCTGGTATCTAATAAGTTCTACCTACTA